TATTTATGGATAGCTATTACCTCTCTTTTTCTCCTCTTTCAAATAAATTGAAATGATTGAAGTTTTTCTATTTGGAATCGTCTTAGGTCTAATTCCTATTACTTTGGCTGGATTATTCGTAACTGCATATTTACAATACAGACGCGGTGATCAGTTGGACCTTTGATTGAGTAACATCTTTTTTTTTTGATTGACCTCCTCCTTAATCTGCAGGGGGTCAAATTCAGGTTGCAGTTCAAGTTAGTGAAGTTGTTTTATTGTGATTCGACATTACAAGAACAGAATCACGCTCTGTAGGATTTGAACCTACGACATCGGGTTTTGGAGACCCACGTTCTACCGAACTGAACTAAGAGCGCTTTCTTATGACAGCAGATACGACTGTCAAGAAAAGGATTCTTTTTGTACCCCCAATACATTTTGCATGCATTGCATATAGTATCATAAAATAAAAGATTATGTCCAATTTTCATCGATCTCAATTGACCCCTCGTTACTGGCCATAGGAAAAATAATAGGTAGGGATGACAGGATTTGAACCCGTGACATTTTGTACCCAAAACAAACGCGCTACCAAGCTGCGCTACATCCCTTTTAATTGTTGTACAGTGTCATTGTAGAGAATCCCTGTCTTGTTTTCCACATCGTTATTTCCTCTATCTATATACAATTTCTCTTGCCATTTCTTCTTTTTGGTCTCATATCTCATATAATAAAAGAATTATATACATATGAAACCTAACGTATAAAAGAATTAATATTTATCGGTAATGCTCAGGAAGAGGGGGTCATCTTTTTCTGTTTTAGGTACAAGTGGATCTCATCTACCAGATCATTGTACATATCCATTTTAGTTAGGGATTCCGCGTACAAATACAAGTGATCTTTAACTACATATACATCTGATCATATATGTATTCCAATAAAGAAGGAGGATTTTCAATGCGAGATATAAAAACATATCTCTCCGTGGCACCTGTGCTAACTACTCTATGGTTTGGGTCTTTAGCAGGTCTATTGATAGAGATCAATCGTTTATTCCCAGATGCGTTGGTATTCCCCTTTTTTTCATTCTAGTTATTGATATGGGAATGGATGAATGAAGAAGATTAGAGATACAATAAATTCTCTGTGACCAACCCCCCTCCTTTTTTTTCAGTTCTTTAGGATAGGAAGGAAAGAGAAAGAATAAAAGTGGATTGAACCTCAGTCAAACTCGGGTTCAGGATAGAATTAATAGAGGTAGAACAGAAATAGAAATGGGGGTCTAGGGCAGGCTGTTCGAGATCATATAAGATAGTAAATGAAATGCTGGGATTAGGAATAATGAATAGTTAGAAATAATTGTATTACTTATGATTTTATTACTTTATTGATTGCAACGAAATCTTTCATAATTGGATTTCGAGTTAGCAACCTATTTTCTATTTATTTTTCGTTCCTTTCTTCTTCTTCGGTTCGGATCGAAAATAGAAGAATTGAGTGAATCTAAAGGAGGTTCATGGCCAAGGGTAAAGATGTCAGAGGAATAGTTATTTTGCAATGTACCAGTTGTGTCCGAAATGATTTCAATAAAGAATCGCGAGGCACTTCCAGATATATTACTCAAAAGAATCGACACAATACACCTAGTCGATTGGAATTGAGAAAATTCTGTCCTTATTGTTACAAGCATACGATTCATGGGGAGATAAAGAAATAGATCGAACGGAACACGTGTACCATCCTTCCAAGGAACAGGAAGAAATTATATATATATAAACAAATCCAGTCCTATTTCGGTCGGATCCGAAATGAATGAAGAAATGGGATTTTAGAGATAAGGAATAAACCATGGATAAATCCAAGCGACTCTTTCGTAAATCCAAGCGATCTTTTCGTAGGCGTTTGCCCCCAATTGGATCGGGGGATCGAATTGATTATAGAAACATGAGTTTAATTAGTCAATTTATTAGTGAACAGGGAAAAATATTATCTAGACGAGTGAATAGATTGACCTTGAAACAACAACGATTAATTACTATTGCTATAAAACAAGCTCGTATTTTATCTTCGTTACCTTTTCTTAATAATGAGAAACAATTTGAGAAAACCGAGTCGATCCCTAGAACTACTGGTCCTAGAACCAGAAATAAATAGGCCTACTCCTCAATTGAATCAAAACAACTCTAATTGGAATTCAAAATCAGATTGATTGATGTTTTGTTCGAAAAAGCCGAGAGATTTGATTGTTGCGTCGTAATAGAATAAAAAAAGAATGGGAGAAGAAGAAATCTGTTTTTTTTTGAAACGTGTTCGTTCATTCCTACTACTTATCTTATCATATTAATTTCTACTCTACCTTCCCGGAGGTCATTCTCCGGGGAACTCCGTTTAAATCATTCCGGTGAATTCCTTCCAATCTCCTTATTTGATGATCTCATTGGAAATCATGTAAAGACAATTCCTATTTGATATAGCTATTTGTGCAGGTATTTTACGATTAAGAAGCAACTGCCTCTTGTACAGATCATGTATTAATCGACTATAACTATAGGATACCCTATTTTCACGAGTTACTGCATTTATCCGAGTGATCCACAAACGACGAAAATCTCTCTTTCGCCTGCCTCTATCCCGATGAGTGGACACCAAAGCTCTCATTTTCTGTTGAGTAGTAGTTCGAGTAAGTCTTGAATGGGCCCCTCGAAAGGTTGATGCAAATAAACGAATTTTTGTTCGACGTCTCCGAGCTATATATCCTCGTCTAACTCTGGTCATTGAATCAAATTAAACTTTGATGAATAACTAATCGATTTCTTTTCTTTCAGTCATTCTTTTCCCCTCTCCTGATTTATTAATAACAAAACGGATTCTTCCGATGTATAAAATAAAAATTCCAATGGCTTTTGCTACTATGACCTTCCCAACCACGATTTTTTATTTCTTCCAGGCATTTATTTCACCTCAAAATAAGAAATTTTACCGATATTTGGTATAAAATAGGTATAAAATAAATAGGTAGTAAATGTAAATGGATAAATAAATAAATAGTGGCTTCCATCGTTTCTATGGTTACTTCTTAAACGGTGAGGCCCTCTCTATACACCGGAGCCCCTTCCCTCATTTAATCAATGTTATTGGTAACTTGTACAGTTCACACTCTTTGGCTCTACCCATGAATTATCCAGTAATAGGTCTTTTCACAATGAGATCTATTCATACAGTGACGGCATTTAATTATGAAGGTTGGCTAGGTAGCTGACCCTGTTAGTCCGTTCTTGCAAGAGTAGGAGCATAATCTTTCTGCTTCTTAAATACCATTTCCCCCGCTTAATGGATAACCATTTGCTACCAATGGAGAATTGCTTTTCATCTCAAATCGAGGTGATTGGATTTGCACCAATGGAAACCATAAATTCCATACACAATAGAGGTATATGATAGATCTTTATTTTTAGATAGTGAATGGAGTTCTTCCATTCTATCCCATTCATTGGTACTGGTCATTGAGACTGGAAAAATCGTCTCATTTGTTCTAGCTCATGATCTGAACGAGTCGCACATACACCCTAGTACATGTTCCTCGACGCTGAGGACATCCTCGAAGAGCTGGGGATTTCGTGACATTTCGGATTGGCTGTCTTGTGTTTCTAATAAGTTGTTTAATAGTTGGCATGCTGAATCGTATACAGAATGGGCTGGTTTAGATCGATCCTAACCGGATGATTATGAATTACTTCCATTTACTATTTTATTTTACCCGGGTAAGAAGATAAAAGATCAAATCACGGTTCATTCGAATTATGATTCGAAATGGAATCACGGATTTATGCGAAATCCCCGGTATTTTCGACCGCTACAAGATCAACAATGCCATGAGCTTGGGCTTCTGCTGCTGACATAAAAACATCTCTTTCCATGTCTTCGGATACAACCCATAAAGGATTGCCCGTTCTTTGTACATAAACCCTTGTGAGGGTTTCGCGGAGTTTCAGTAGTTCTTCCGCTTCCAGGATAAATTCTCCTGTGGGTGCCTCATAAAAAGAACTAGCAGGTTGGTGGATCATAACCCTGATGATATAACATAATAAACGATTCCTCTATCTCGCATGATCGGGCGAAAGGAAGGGATAAAGAATAACAAACAAGAAGAAAAAGATAGAATTGAACAACCGTACAGGCATCTTTTGTGCATTGCATACGGCTCTGCAATGGAATTTCTTTTTCCCTTCCATCAAAGAAAGAGACAAATAGAATCCATCAGACCCAGATCGTTGAATGATCCATTTACCATCCTTCCTTTCGTAGGAGTCAAAAAATACTATGATGGTTCCGTTGCTTTATATATTTATCTCGTCTGAGATTCAGCAATCCCAAAGTTTCTTTTTGATCCGATCAAATAAGGAAAAAAGAATCTTTTTTTTTTTCATACTCTTTCATAACATAAATATCGGAAAGAGACTTCTGGTGTGGAAGCAAAAAGGTTTGTGACGCTGAAATGGAACCCCGATACATAAGATCAAATCGGAAATAACCTTTGTTTCATACTACTATCTCGATACATAATCTCATGTTATGAAAAAACGAGAATGGTTTGCTCATATCGAACTCGAAGTGCCATGCTATTATTACTTATTATTTATATTCCATATGGCGAAGGCATAGTCTTCTTTTTCTCTCAAATAAAAAACTCATTGGCGCCAAGCGTGAGGGAATGCTAGACGTTTGGTAATTTCTCCTCCGACCAGGATGAAAGATCCCATTGAAGCGGCTAATCCCATGCATATTGTATGCACATCTGGTGGCACAAATTGCATAGTATCATAAATAGATATTCCTGGTATTACCCATCCGCCGGGAGAGTTTATAAACAAATAAAGATCCCTGGTATCATCCTCTATGCTGAGATATACCATGAGACCAACAAGTTGATTCGAGATCTCGCTATCAACCTCTTGGCCTAAAAAAAGTAATCTTTCTCGATAAAGTCGGTTGATTAGGACAAAATTGTATCCTTTAGGAACCGTACACGCACCTTTGGATGCATACGGTTCAAAAAATAAAAATTGCGAAACAAAAAAAGAATCAATGTGTCGATTCCAGCCCTTTTCTCTTTTCGTAGCAGGGTTTTTCCTAACGAAGGGGCTTTTTCTTCCATTTTTCAAGAAACATGAGTTTTGACTTGACTTGCTTCCCTAGAATTCACTGAACTTATCGAACTAACCTCTCATTGATGTATTGTTTCATCGAGATCCAAATCACGATGTAATTTTCTTGTTCCTGAATGGGCCTCTTCAATTCTTTTAGGTTTATGCTCTACTCCGGGTAAAGATCTGCCCGAATTCTATTTGCACATATAGGACAAATAATCTCAGTACCACTTCTTTTTGCTACGACTTCTTTTTTTTTTTTTTCAATTCGTTTCATGTCTTCCGCCCAATATATGATGTATTCATCATATTACTCCATTGATTGGCAGTATGAGATCACTCATATGGTATAAAGGAATCATTTATGATACGAGTGGTAATCATACATAGATTACCAATTTGGTATTTTCTGAACGGAGCCTGTATACTTCATTTTATTGGTCCAAGCCAACCATAAATTCTTCTAATTGATAATATGGATCCCCCAATAAATTGATCTAATTGCACTTCACGCTCCGAATTATTGATGGTTCAATCAATCTTTCTTGGGCGAAAGAGAGGATATCTCCATCGGGGGAGAGAACGGGGAAATCCCATATGACCCAATATGTCTGACAAGTCGCACTATACGTCAACCCAAACTGCATCTTCCTCTCCAGGACTCCGAAAAGGTACTTTTGGAACACCAATGGGCATTAAATTAAAGAAAAAGGGGTTAAGTACTATACTTCACTTTGATGTGGAAACGTAACAACGGGTTTATTGTCTTCATAATATTGCCCTTTATCGTATTTTATCCATAGATTCGAAGGTTCATGGAGGAAGACAGAATGAATAAAGAAAAATTCTTACGAATGGATCGTTTGAATGATGAACAAGTATCTATGCATTCGCTCACAAAAAATGGGACCAGCCCCCATTGCGTATTGGTACTTATTGGGTATAGAATAGATCTGCTTCTCTTTGTTCCTACGAACAGAATTGTTCAATTATTACCAACGGAACGGAATAAATATTAACCCTTGCTTCGGGATAATCCACTGAAAAGGTGAGGTCCATAGCATAGTCTTTTCCAATGCGATAAAGTTACATAGTGTCTATTTTTTCTTTGATAAAGGGGTATTTCCATGGGTTTACCTTGGTATCGTGTTCATACCGTCGTATTGAATGATCCCGGTCGGTTGCTTTCTGTCCATATAATGCATACAGCTCTAGTTTCTGGTTGGGCCGGTTCGATGGCTTTATACGAATTAGCAGTTTTTGATCCCTCTGACCCCGTTCTTGATCCAATGTGGAGACAAGGTATGTTCGTTATCCCTTTCATGACTCGTTTAGGAATAAACAATTCATGGGGTGGTTGGAGTGTCACAGGAGGAACTATAACGAATCCGGGTATTTGGAGTTACGAAGGTGTGGCCGGGGCACATATTGTGTTTTCTGGCTTGTGCTTCTTAGCAGCTATCTGGCATTGGGTGTATTGGGACCTAGAAATATTCTGTGATGAACGTACGGGAAAACCCTCTTTGGATTTGCCCAAGATCTTTGGAATTCATTTATTTCTCTCAGGGGTGGCTTGCTTTGGGTTTGGCGCATTTCATGTAACAGGCTTGTATGGTCCTGGAATATGGGTGTCCGATCCTTATGGCCTAACCGGAAAAGTACAATCTGTAAATCCAGCGTGGGGCGCGGAAGGTTTTGATCCTTTTGTTCCGGGAGGAATAGCCTCTCATCATATTGCAGCGGGGACATTGGGCATATTAGCGGGTCTATTCCATCTTAGTGTCCGCCCGCCCCAACGTCTATACAAAGGATTACGTATGGGCAATATTGAAACGGTCCTTTCCAGTAGTATCGCTGCTGTCTTTTTTGCAGCTTTCGTTGTTGCTGGAACTATGTGGTATGGTTCAGCAACTACCCCGATCGAATTATTTGGTCCCACTCGTTATCAGTGGGATCAGGGATACTTCCAGCAAGAAATATATCGAAGGGTTGGTGCCGGGCTAGCCGAAAATCTGAGTTTGTCGGAAGCTTGGTCTAAAATTCCCGAAAAATTAGCTTTTTATGATTACATCGGTAATAATCCGGCGAAAGGGGGATTATTCAGAGCAGGCTCAATGGATAGCGGGGATGGAATAGCTGTTGGATGGTTAGGACACCCCATCTTTAGAGATAAAGAAGGGCATGAGCTTTTTGTACGCCGTATGCCTACTTTTTTTGAAACATTTCCAGTAGTTTTGGTAGACGGAGACGGAATTGTGAGAGCCGATGTTCCTTTTAGAAGGGCAGAATCAAAGTATAGTGTCGAACAGGTAGGTGTAACTGTTGAGTTCTATGGTGGCGAACTCAATGGAGTCAGTTATAGTGATCC